TCCCATACGTACACGGCACGGGCATCCCGCTTTTCTATCTTATCTAGACTTGTATGTAACTATTGAGAGTGAGGATATTATACATAACGTGACTATTCCACCAAAAAGTTTTATTTTAGTTCAAAATGACCAATATGTAGAATCAGAACAAGTGATTGCTGAGATTCGCGCAGCAACATACACTTTGAATTTTAAAGAGAGGGTTCGAAAACATATTTATTCTAATTCAGAGGGAGAAATGCACTGGAGTACTGATGTATATCATGCACCCCTTTTTACATATAGTAATGTACATCTCTTACCAAAAACAAGTCATTTATGGATATTATCCGGAGCCTCATACAGATCAAGTGTAGTCCCTTTTTCAATTCATAAAGATCAAGATCAAATGAATGTTCATTTGATTTCTGCCAAAGGGAAATCCTTTTCTAGCTTTTCCGTAAATAATGATCAAGGGAAAGCCAAATTCCCTATTTCGGTTCTTTCTGATAAAAAAGAAAGAAGTAGTCTCTATTATTCCGAATTTAATCTAAGCGTAGATAGGGGTCGTTGTAATCTTCGATTTCCTTTTCGTCTCCACAAAAATTATGATTTATTTTTATTATCAAAAAGGCGAAGAAATAGACTCATCATTCCATTCCAATGGATTCAAGAACGAGAAAAAGAACAACAGCCTCGTTCTAGTATTTCAATTGAAATACCGATAAATGGTATTTTTCGGAGAAATAGTATTCTTTATTATTTTGATGATCTTCAATATAGAAGAAAGAGTTCGGGAATTACTAAATACGGGGCTATAGGCGTGCATTCAATCCTCAAAAAAGAGGATCTAATTGAGTATGCTGAAGTCAAAGAACTTAAGTCAAAATACCAAACGAAAGTAGATCGATTTTTTTTCATTCCCGAAGAGGTGCATATTATACACGAATCTTGTTCCATAATGGTACGAAATAATAGTATTATTGGAGTAGATACACGAATCGCGTTAAATACAAGAAGCCAAGTCGGCGGATTGGTCCGCATGGAGAAAAAAATAAAAAAGATTGAACTTAAAATTTTTTCTGGAGATATCCATTTTCCTGTAGAGGTGGATACGATATTCCGACACAGTGGCATCTTGGTACCGCCCGGAGGGGTAAAAAAAAAAATTAACGAATCAAAAAAATTGCAAAATTGGATCTATGTCCAATGGATCACACCTACGAAGAAAAAATATTTTGTTTTGGTTCGACCCGTAATCTTATATGAAATATCGGACGGTATAAATTTCGAAACACTTTTTCCCCTGGATTCGTTGCAGGAAAAGGGGAATCTAAAACTTAAAGTTGTAAATTATATTCTTTATGGAAATGGCAAACCAATTTGGAGAAGTTCCGGAACCAATATTCAATTAGTTCGAACTTGTTTAGTCTTGAGCTGGGACCAAGACCGCAAAAGTTCTTCGTTAGAAGAAGCTCACGCTTCTTTTATTGAAGTAAGTACAACTGGTCTGATTCGAGATTTTATAAGAATCCACTTAGTTAAACCACATATATCCTATATACGAAAAAGAAAAAATATATTAGGTCCCGAATTGATCTCGGATAATAGGTCAAATCGGATCAATCCATTTTATTCTATTTATTCCATGGAAAGTATTCAACAATCATTTAGACAAAATCAAGGAACTATTCATACGTTCTGGAATAGAAGTAAGGAATCTAAATCTTTGATAATTTTGTCATCAGCTAATTGTTTTCAAATGTACCCATTCAACGATGTAAAACATTACAATGGTATAAAAGAATCTATTAAAAATTATACTCGAATTCCAATTCGAAATTCTTTAGGACCTTTAGGAACAGCCTGTCAAATTATGAATTTTGATCACCTTTTAAAAACTTATAATCAGATCTCGGTAACTAAAAATTTCCTACTTGACAATTTAAAACAGACTTTTCAAGTACTTAAAAAATTTTTACTTAAATATTATTTAATGGATGAAACGGGGATAATTTTTAATTACAATCCATGCAGTAATGTTATTTTGAATCCATTCAAATTGAATTGGTACGTTCTACATCATAATTATTGTGAAAAAAAATATACTATAAGTACCCTTGGACAGTTTTTTTGTGAAAATGTCTGTATAGACAACCACGAACCGCTCCTAAAATCGGGTCAAGTTATAATGGTTCAAATTGACTCTTTAGTAATAAGAACGGCGAAGTCTTATTTGGCCACTCCAGAAGCAACTGTTCATGGCCATTATGGGGAAATACTTTTCGACGGAGATACATTAGTTACATTTATATATGAAAAGTCGAGATCTGGTGATATAACCCAGGGTCTTCCAAAAGTAGAACAAGTGTTAGAAGTGCGTTCGATTGATTCAATATCACTGAACCTAGAAAAGAGAGTTGAGGGTTGGAACGAGCGTATAACAAGAAGTCTTGGAATTCCTTGGATATTCTTGATTGGCACTGAACTAACTATAGCACAAAGTCGTATCTCTTTGGTTAATAAAATCCAAAAGGTTTATCGATCCCAGGGTGTGCAGATCCATAATAGACATATAGAAATTATTGTACGTCAAATAACATCAAAAGTGTTGGTTTCTGAAGAAGGAATGTCTAATGTTTTTTTACCCGGAGAACTCATAGGATTTTTGCGCGCGGAACAAATGGGGCGAGCTTTGGAAGAAGCGATTTGTTACCGAGCTATATTATTGGGAATAACGAAAGCATCTCTCAATACTCAAAGTTTCATATCCGAAGCAAGTTTTCAAGAAACTGCTCGAGTTTTAGCAAAAGCCGCTATACGTGGTCGTATCGATTGGTTGAAAGGTCTGAAAGAGAATGTTGTTTTAGGGGGGATGATACCCGTTGGTACTGGATTCAAAGGATTTGTGCACCGTTCAAGGCAGCATAAAACCATTCCTTTTGAAATGAAAAGTAAAAATTTATTTGAGCGGGAAATAAAAGATATTTTGTTCCACCACAGAGAATTTTTTTCTTTTTGTATTTCAAAAAATGTACATGAGACTTCTTTATTTATAGGATTTAATGATTGCTAAGAGCAGAATAAGATCCATCCGGTTTGTATTGCAGTTATTTAATTAGGTAATACTAATAATGAATCGAATAGAAAAAAGAAAAACCTGAATGGCTTGGATCATGTATCAACGGACAATCCCCGTTAGAAGAGAAGGTTCCATGGGAACCACTTTTTATTTTTAGGGTACTTCTTTTCTTTAAATAAAAAAAAGAGAAGTGTGGGGAGAAATGACAAGACGATATTGGAATATCCATTTGGAAGAAATGATGGAAGCGGGAATTCATTTTGGTCATGGTACTAGGAAATGGAATCCTAAAATGGCACCTTATATCTCTGCAAAGCGTAAAGGTATTCATATTATAAATATTACTAGAACGGCTCGTTTTTTATCGGAAGCTTGTTATTTAGTCTTTGATGCAGCAAGTAGGGGAAAACAATTTTTAATTGTTGGGACCAAAAATAAAGCAGCGGATTCAGTAGCACGGGCTGCAATAAAGGCTCGCTGTCATTATGTTAATAAAAAATGGCTTGGTGGTATGTTAACAAATTGGTATACTACAGAAACTAGACTTCATAAGTTCAGGGACTTGAGAACAGAACAAAAGACGGGTAGACTCTACCGTCTACCAAAAAGAGATGCGGCTATGTTGAAGCGCCAACTATCTCACTTGCAAACATATCTGGGTGGCATTAAATATATGATAAGGTTACCCGATATTGTAATAATTATTGATCAGCAAGAAGAATATACGGCTCTTCGAGAATGCATTACTTTGGGAATTCCAACGATTTGTTTAATCGATACAAATTGCGACCCGGATCTCGCCGATATTTCAATTCCAGCGAATGATGACGCTATAGCTTCAATCCGATTAATTCTTAACAAATTAGTATTTTCTATTTGTGAAGGTCGTTCTAGCTATATACGGAATTCGTGATAACAAAAGTCTATTTTGTTTAAATTATTTTTAAACTCCATATATTTATTAAATTGGTTACGATTCCTTAATCGCACAAAAGAGATAAAAAGAATTGAGTTTATTGTATGATTTTATGATTTGTTGATATTCAAAATATACAAAGCAGATGAATAAGTCGAAAAAGAGATGGTTGAAGCAAAATAATCCCTTTTTAAAGTTATATTTCTTTCAGAGGATACTATGAATGTTTTATTATGTTCCATCAACACACTAAAGAGGTTATATGCTGTATCCGGTGTGGAAGTAGGCCAACATTTCTATTGGCAAATAGGGGGTTTCCAAGTCCATGCTCAAGTACTTATTACTTCTTGGGTTGTAATTAGTATCTTACTAGCTGCAGCCATTATAGCTGTTCAGAATCCACAAACCATTCCTACTGATAGTCAAAATTTTTTTGAATATGTCCTTGAATTCATTCGAGACGTGAGTAAAACCCAGATTGGAGAAGAATATGGGCCATGGGTTCCTTTTATTGGAACTCTGTTTCTATTTATTTTTGTTTCGAATTGGTCGGGTGCTCTTTTACCTTGGAAAATCATACAATTACCTCATGGTGAGTTAGCGGCACCCACAAATGATATCAATACTACCGTTGCTTTAGCTTTACTGACATCAGTGGCATATTTTTATGCGGGTCTTAGCAAAAAGGGATTAGCTTATTTCGGTAAATACATTCAACCCACTCCAATTCTTTTACCCATTAACATCTTAGAAGATTTCACAAAACCCTTATCCCTTAGTTTTCGACTTTTCGGAAATATTTTAGCTGATGAATTAGTAGTTGTTGTTCTTGTTTCTTTAGTACCGTTAGTGATTCCTATACCTGTCATGTTTCTTGGATTATTTACCAGTGGTATTCAAGCTCTTATTTTTGCAACTTTAGCTGCGGCTTATATAGGAGAATCCATGGAAGGCCACCACTAATTTTTGACAGAGTCCTTTTTTTAGCTTAACTTGACGCAATGTAGACGCTTAGCAAATTAAGGTAAACTTAGACTTAGAGAACTTAAATATAGAAATGAGGTTAAGGTATATACAATCTAGAATAAGTAATAGTAAAACAGATATTGCGATATTAATATTAAGTAATTGTAGAATAAATAAAAGAGATCTAAAAGATCTTTTTCCTAATTGAATAGTTTGTTTACGTTATGGGGGAAGGCTATGTATATGTGATATTAGCTATTAACTAAGCGGATATGAACTAAAGATATGTAAAATTTGCCCTACTACATAGGTGTTAAATAGGTATTTGAACGAAAGTACTTTTTTTTCATCGTCGTCTTCAATTTTAATTTTTAATTTAATATTGAATTTGATGAGTTTAAATCATGAAAAAGAACAAAGAATTCAAAGAACGATTCGGAAAAAATAAAGAAATATAATAACAAAGTTTGGACAAATTTGCGAAGAACTAAAAAAACGGATATAGAGGTATTATTAATAATCCACAAATATTAGTATTTAACTTCTAGTTTCTTATTTATTTTTGACTGGATAAATTGGATCCATCGGATGACTAAGTCATAATTCATTGTTTGATTATATCATTAACTATTTTTTATTTTTTTGGTGAGAGGAATTTCTCATGAATCCACTGATTTCTGCCGCTTCCGTTATTGCTGCTGGATTGGCCGTTGGACTTGCTTCTATTGGACCTGGAGTTGGTCAAGGTACAGCTGCGGGACAGGCTGTAGAAGGGATCGCGAGACAACCCGAAGCAGAGGGAAAAATACGAGGTACTTTATTGCTTAGTCTCGCTTTTATGGAAGCTTTAACAATTTATGGACTTGTTGTGGCATTAGCACTTTTATTTGCGAATCCCTTTGTTTAATCGTACAATATAGTTTTATTTTTTTATTTCTTTGGGTTTTCTGTTGCTTGTTTAAAATTTTATTAAAATTTCCTTTTTTATTCAATCGTTCATGTACATGTAAAGGACTGATTGGGGAAATAGGAATTGGCACACCAATTAGCTTTATTTTGGGATTCCAAGGGAACTCTTTTTTAAGAACTATTGCAATAAACGAGATATTACGAAACTCACATAAGACTCAATATCTAATTCTAATAAGTTTCTTTCTTATTTTAAATTGAAACAAAATACTTTTTTAAAATCCTTTTTATTTTTAACGCTATTTTAGGAGTATTTATAAAAATAAATAATAGGAAAAACGATACTATAAAAAATATAGATAATTTTTTTATCTATAAGATTACGCAAGAGGAGATCATATGAAAAATGTAACCGATTCTTTCCTTTCCTTAGCTTATTGGGCACCCGCCGGAAGTTTCGCGTTTAATACCGATATTTTTGCAACAAATCCAATAAATCTAAGTGTAGTACTAGGTGTATTAATTTTTTTTGGAAAGGGAGTGTGTGTGAGTTGTTTATTTCAAGAATAGGCTGGATCCAACCAACTGCACTTTATTTTTTGGTATAACTAGGAAAGAAAAAGTGCATGATTTCGCGAATTACTTCTGAATAAATAAAGAAATCCTATTTTAGAACCATAACATTTCGTGAGTCATTGGTAAATATACTTTGATTCTCTATTAACCAATAATGTGCAACCATTAACAGGGTTAAAGCTAAACCGTTTGAAGTCCAGATATAAGCACGGTACTCTTTATATTCTATAGCTTAATAAGGAAATGGTTTAAAAACAAAGGGTAGGAATCTTTTTTTCGATATAAAACACTCATGTCGATAAAAAACGGATTTGAGCCTTTTATTTATTTGGTTCGAAAAATACCTAAGTGTATTTCAACTTTCCACTTTTTTATTTTACGCTAAATTGATGACCTATGCATAAAGTAAAAGAAATTCTTTGGATTTTAATAAAAAAAAACAACTTTGCTGACAATTATTTGGTTGGTCAGAAGAGTCCTCCGAATATTATTTTCTTCGATTATGGTTCTGTTTTTATATTTTAATAGAAATAGAGAAGACAGGCTCATTACATTAAAAAAAGAGATAGGAATTCTCATAAGTAATTGGGTGTGAGAGCCAAATGAATTGAAAGATTCATGTTTGGTTCGGGAAGGGATTGTGGAAGTTTTGAACTGAATGGAAATAGAGTCTACTTTCATTAAACGATTTATTAGATAATCGAAAACAAAGAATCTTGAAAACTATTCGAAATTCAGAAGAACTACGTGAGAGGTCCCTCGAACAGTTGGAAAAAGCCCGATTCCATTTACGAAAATTAGAAATGGAAGCAGATCAATTTCGAGTGAATGGATATTCTGAGATAGAACGAGAAAAATGTAATTTGATTAATTCAACCTCAAAGACTTTGGAACAATTAGAAAATTATAAGAATGACGCCATTCATTTTGAACAACAAAGAACGATTAACCAAGTTCAACAACAAGTTTTCCAACAAGCCTTACAAGGAGCTCTAGGAACTCTGAATAGTTGTTTGAACAACGAGTTACATTTACGCACCATCAGTACTAATATTGGTATGTTTGTAACAAT